CGCCTGCTATTGGCGATCCCATTTCCGTACCAACTCAGGATATGCTTATGGGGTTATATGTATTAACAAGTGGGAATCGCCAAGGTATTTATGCAAATAGGTATAATCCATGTAATCGCAAAAATTCGAAGAATGCAAGAATTGATGATAATAATGATCAGTATACGAAAGAACCCTTTTTTTGTAATTCCTATGATGCAATTGGAGCTTATTGGCAGAAAAGAATCCATTTAGATAGTCCTTTGTGGCTCCGGTGGCAATTAGATCAACGCGCTATTGCTTCAAGGGAAGCTCCCGTTGAAGTTCACTATGAATCCTCGGGTACCTATCATGAAATTTATGGACAATATCTAATAGTAAGAAGTATAAAAAAAGAACTTCTTTGTATATACATTCGAACCACTGTTGGTCATATTTCTCTTTATCGAGAAATCGAAGAAGCTATACAAGGGTTTTGCCAAGCCTACTCAGATGTAATCTAATACTAAGGATTAAAGCGAAGTAATTCTACGTACCGGGGTGAATTCACATCTCTTCGGTTCAATTAGGACCATAGTTCCTGAATTTCTATGCAAATCAAGATCGAGAAAAGGAAGTTTTCCAATCATTAACTCAAATCCATTGTCGAATCCTACTAATCGGAATAGAGAGGTGCTTATGGTTGAACGGGTCAATTTGGTCTTTCACAATAAAGCGATAGATGGAACTGCCATTAAACGTCTTATTAGCAGATTAATAGATCACTTTGGAATGGCATATACATCCCACATCCTGGATCAAGTAAAGACTCTGGGTTTCCAGCAAGCCACGGCTACATCCATTTCATTAGGAATTGATGATCTTTTAACAATACCTTCTAAGGGATGGCTAGTCCAAGATGCTGAACAACAAAGTTTGATTTTGGAAAAACACTATCATTATGGAAATGTGCACGCGGTAGAAAAATTACGTCAATCTATTGAGATATGGTATGCTACAAGTGAATATTTGCGACAAGAGATGAATCCTAATTTTAGGATGACGGAACCCTTTAATCCAGTACATGTAATGTCTTTTTCGGGAGCTAGGGGAAATGCATCTCAAGTACACCAATTAGTAGGTATGAGAGGATTAATGTCAGATCCACAAGGACAAATGATTGATTTGCCCATTCAAAGCAATTTACGCGAAGGACTGTCTTTAACAGAATATATCATTTCTTGCTATGGAGCCCGAAAAGGGGTTGTGGATACTGCTGTACGAACATCAGATGCTGGATATCTTACGCGCAGACTTGTTGAAGTAGTTCAACACATTGTTGTACGTAGAACAGATTGTGGCACCACCCGAGGAATCTCTGTGAGTCCTCAAAATAGTATCATGCCCGAAAGAATTTTTATCCAAACATTAATGGGTCGTGTATTAGCAGACAATATATATATGGGTCTACGATGCATTGCCATTCGAAATCAAGATATTGGGATTGGACTTGTCAATCGATTCACAGCCTTTCGAGCAAAACCAATATCTATTCGAACTCCTTTTACTTGTAGGAGTACGTCTTGGATCTGTCGATTTTGTTATGGTCGGAGTCCTACTCATGGTGACCTGGTAGAATTGGGAGAAGCTGTAGGTATTATTGCGGGTCAATCCATTGGGGAACCGGGTACTCAACTAACATTAAGAACGTTTCATACCGGTGGAGTATTTACAGGGGGTACTGCGGAACAAGTACGAGCCCCCTCTAACGGAAAAATTCAATTTAATGAAGATTTGGTTCATCCCACACGTACACGCCACGGGCATCCTGCTTTTCTATGTTATAGAGACTTGTATGTAACTATTGATAGTCAAGATATTCTACATAAGGTGATTATTCCACCAAAAAGTTTTCTTTTAGTTCAAAATGATCAATATGTAGAATCAGAACAAGTGATTGCCGAAATTCGCGCGGGAACATACACTTTGAATTTGAAAGAGAGGGTTCGAAAACATATTTATTCCGATTCAGAAGGAGAAATGCACTGGAGTACCGATGTGTACCATGCACCTGAATTTATATATAGTAATATCCATCTCTTACCAAAAACAAGCCATTTATGGATATTATCAGGAGGTTCGCGCCGATTCAGTATAGTCCCTTTTTGGCTACACAAGGATCAAGATCAAATGAACGTTCATTCTCTTTCTGTCGAAAGAAGATATATTTCTAGCCCTTCAAATGATCAAGTTAAACACAAATTGTTTAGTTCAGATCTTTCGGATAAAAAGGAAAGGGGCATTCCTGATTATTCAAGACTTAAGCGAATCATATGTACTGGTCATTGTAATCTTATGTATCCCGCTATTCTCCACGAGAATTCTGATTTATTGGCAAAGAGGCGAAGAAATAGATTCATTATCCCCTTCCGATCGATTCAAGAACGAGAAAAAGAACTAATGCCCCACTCCGCTATCTCAATTGAAATACCTATAAATGGTATTTTCCGTAGAAATAGTATTGTTGTTTATTTCGACGATC